GCAAGCTCTTCTATTCTGGTTCATGGGTTCTCTTGTCTCTATGGTTCATCCGGGGGAGAGATCCAGCTTCAAGAAATAGTGAATGGTCTTATCAATGGGTTACCTACTCCTAATGGTCAAAGCGAGCCCTTATCACTCTGAATTCTTTAATTCAGAATGAATCAAATCTCCCCAAGTAGGATTCGAACCTACGACCGATCAGTTAACAGCCGACCGCTCTACCACTGAGCTACTGAGGACCAATGGGAGATCTCATAGAGTGAAATTTCAGAAAGAAAAAAAAATGACCAATCTGAGCCCGAAGCTTCCTTCGTAACTCACGGAACTTCTTCCTGGTTGCTCCGTTCCGTGCCTCATTTCCTATCGAACCCCAATCTATTTCATTTTATTCCATCCATATCCCAATTCCAGTCATTTCCTATCCCTTTGGTGTCATTAACATAAGAGATCTCGTTTCTAGTCTATTCTAGTCTAGCTGTTTCTATATTATATAGAACGAATTATTGTAGTTGCAAGAGGAAACATCCAAATGAGAAGAATGAATTGGTTCCATAAGTCCATGGTGAAGATCAAAAAACTGCTGACCGATGTTATAGTAACGGGTTTTAGTTACCGAAGGGTGTTCTTGGCGGCTGCCACGTTGCTTATTTTGAGCTGTTGGTTCCGCCTTCCGCCGCCACCACCACCTGCCCCTATGACCTGCGTGTTTCTTGACGTTTCAGAAGATTAGGTTTGAGAGTTTGTGATCTGATTCGCTCCTTTACAAATAAATTATGGCACAAATTAATTCTAGGTTCGGCGGGTATTCACACCGAATCCGAATCTCGAATTTCTAAATCGAGCAAACAACACGGAGGTTTTCCAATGTGGAAACATCTATTTGAGAAAGTGAAATCGGCTGTTGCAAATCTTGTCCACAACACCCTATTTTTGGGTGTGACTACTTTGACGTCCTTCAGTACCGGGTGGGACCCCCAAACCCCGGTCCCACCAGTAAAACCAAACAAACCCTTTAGTTTGTCAGCTTCAATGGAACGAAGAAGCGCCCTGTTCCCCAGATCCTTTGCTCCAGTTTTTGACAGAAGAAAGAGATGTTTCTTCAATAGTGCAAGAAGAAGAAGGGGTGGAAGTAGAGGTTGGAATGGATGATGAGTTTTCTGATGGGACGGATACAGATGTTGACATCCCGGAGCACTCATCCGGCTCGTATTCCCCGTTAGAAACGGAACCACTGGAAGAGATAAGAAAAACAATCCAGTCCAAAAAGAACTTGTTAGGGTCAACCCAACAAAACAAGAGTATGCGAACCTCGTTTCGGTATTGACTCAAGTTGTAAGAATGCTCTTTGAATACCGCCTCCCAATAAATATTTTGTATGAAACTCCCTCTCGTGAGGCTCGGGAGGATGTTAAGCTTCTATTAAGGAACGTTGTCAACTTCTATTTCTTGAAGTCAGACAAAAAAACACTTTTATCTTTACTAAACCTGGGGCCCGAGCTCCGTAGGATAAAACAGAATCGAGAGAATCTAGATACACATCTAGAACTCCTAGATAACAAGCGGGTAATTCTTTACAGAAATATCCGCAGGTTTTCTCCCGAGGAGATAAGATTGATCCTATCTCGGATTGAAACATCTCAACAGAAACTCCTTTTTCAAAAGGAACTTGAAGATAGTTCCTTTGCTATATTCAAAGGAAAGCTTCGCATTTTTACAAAAGACGTCTCTAGAAAACGGAGACTCATTGTAGAGACCGAAACTTCTGGTAATGAAGTTGTAAGACAAGTCAGAGAACTTTTTCGGGACGAGGTGTATGCCCAGTTGAAACTCAAAGAAGAATCGATTGATCTCTTGACCCAAGAGATCGCAGATTTGCGTCTCAAAGCACGCTGTTTTCGAGAGTTTCCTACTAGGGCTAGTTCATTCGCTACTATAGTGAGTTCTAGTGCCAGAAGTTCAAGTCCTACACCTTCCCTCACGGCCGGGTTGCCGTGGAGAAACGATGCTCTAGTACAAGAGGGGATTCCTACTAATCCTAGAGTGTCTCCTCTTCGACTTGAATGAAGCGGGTGGGACTTCTCGTCACACCAGGGAAACGCCGCAGCATAGGATCCGCCCAGACTAAGATTTTCATAAAAAGGGCAACGTGAGGGTAAGCAACTGCAGGTTAATTATTAATTAAACGAACGAAAACGAAAAACAAAACGATAGAAAGAATTCAAAATTTTAGGTTCGGCCGATATTCGAACCAAAAGCGGAATCCAGAATCCTGAAGTTCGACCGAGTTAAAAATAATATAGAGGATCTAAATGGGAATACTTAACAGATTCTTCATTCAAATGAAGAAAATGATAACGGATGTTAGTTACTATCTTACGGATGTTAGTTCCTATCTTATATATTCAAATTCAAAGGAGGAAATAGTCTTTCTGAAAAGATTGAAAAGATTCTTCATTCAAATGAAGAAACGGATAATGGATGTTAGTTACAAAAGGGTGTTCTTGACGGCTGCGACTTTTGTTATCTTGAGCTGCTGGGTCCGCGGAAACAATCCGCCGCCACCAGCCCCCACGACCTGCGTTTTGCTAATTACACCTGACGTCTTGCAAGAGTCGGATCGAACGCTCGAGAGTTTGTGAAGAGAACTTGAGGTTTCTTCCGTGGTTGACATTCTGCCTTATGACACATTGGGTGAGTTGACCGACGAGGATGAATGTCCCGTCGGAGCAACCTGTAGAGATTGACACTCTGGAATCGTCGGGATCCCACCCGCCAATAGACAGTTTGAAAGAGATACTGCACACAATCCACTCCAAAAAGGAGTTGTTGTGTTCAAAGCAGTACCAGTATGGAAAACTCGCTTTGCTATTGGATCAAGTTGGATTAAAGCTCGCAGAGTGCGTGCCCCAACTAGATGCTATGTCTGAAACTGCCACCCTGGATGATCTATTTCGATTATTCCAACCAATAATCGACGACTCTCTTTCAAAGGTAGACGAGAAAACCAATTTCTCTGTGATAGCACTCGGCCAAGAACTAAAACGTCTCACAGATACGCTTAAGATAAGAACTTGGCCAAAGAGAAAGCCATTTTGGAGAAAAAAGCGGAAACTTTGCAAAACAACATTTCCCGATTTTCTCCCGAAGAGGGGCATTCAATAAAAACCAAGATCGAAGCCGCTCAGGATGAGCTGGCTGCTGAAACGCACTAGTATGAGGATACCTTAGCTCGGTTCAAGTCTAAATTTCGCTTGATTACGGGCTATCTCTACCTAGATTTGAGATTCATTCTTGAGAGTGAAAACTCGGGCAGTGATGTTATCAAAAAACTGGAAGAACGGATTCGGAACCATGCAGAGCCTCGTTTGCAACGCAAACTGAGAGCACTTGATCGCTTGCCCCAAGAGATTGAGTGCTTGGAACGGAAGGTGGACACTTTCAGGCAATTGCAATTCCGAGTGCCTGTTGATACTTGGGGTTGGGTTAGCCCGAGTTGCCGAAGCCCAAGCGTGCCGTGTGTTCTCACAGCGGGGCCTTCGAGAGAAACGGACGAAGCTCCTAGCTCTTCGCGGCCTGAGGGTTGGATTAGTATTGATACCACTAGTTCCGGGGTAAGTGCAAGCGCTCCATCTGGCCTCACAGCCGGGCCAGGAAATGACGCTATGATACAAGGTCCTGTCTCTCCCCTTCGCCTCACTGCCGGGGAACCTTCCCCGGAGCGCTTCATTGAAGCGGGGGACTCCTGCGGGACAGGGTAAGATCCGCCCAGACTAAGACTAGTCTATTTCAGAATTTCATAGATCTATGAAAGGGGGGATCAACCCACAGGAATTGTTCATTCTATTTCAAAAAGGGCTACGTAAGAAACTTCGGGTTAATTATCGGGTTAATTAAACGAATGAAACGGAATGAAAAAGTAGGCAAAGGGAAGCTGGACTGTCCTCTCCTATGTGATTTAGCATTTTTTCGTTCTTATTCCCCCTTTTCTTAGCTTTCGAATTTCCCGAGATACTAAAGAATCTAGGTAAGGGACAAATCTTTTTTTGGTTTTATGCCATTTTGTTGGTTGCAACCTTCCGTTTTGGTGGTTGCAACCTTCATGTTGTCGTGTTAACAATTTTAGATTTGCGTGATATGATTCTATCATGTATAAATAAATCTATTTATTCATCAAAGGATCCATAAAATTCTCAATCGAATCTATATATTATGGAATTCACCGGGGTATGCTAGTTGAACCCTGAATAGTGAATGCCCGCCATTCCAAACAACAATCAAATTATATATATATATATATAATATAACAGAAATATTCTGTGATTGAAGAAAGCCACGTGGAAGTATTGAGAGGAAAGTCTCAGGACTGTCTTATTCGATATTCGATTCTCTCGATTCGATTTCCATACTCAAAGTCAAAAGGTTTCCATTGGAATGGAAAAGTCAAAAAACCACACCCCAAGAGGTCATTCTAATGTTCCAATTGTTTTTCCACGCATTCCAAAGGAAAGTGGCACGTTGTTTGATCGGACTTTTCCCAAGTTTGGTGAAAAGCTTCCGAATCTACAAGGGTCTCTTTCGTTTTATCTTCTCGGTTTACCCAGATCTGGTAACCATGTTTGACATTGACAACATGGCGCGATCTATAGCGTCAATATTCAAGTCCTTAAATGCTCTTATTTGCCTTTTGGGGCTTTTCTTCCCCCCGAAAAGGGAGCCGAAACCTCCATCAAATCCGAGAAAGGGCAAAAAGGAAAAAAACGGATTTGATCTATGAAAGGGGGGGGATTTCTTCCCCCCTGTCTCTGCGGGTATTTGTGAGCTTTTTTTCGTTCTTATTCGCCCTTTTATTTAGCGAGATACTAAAGAAAGGGCGAATCTTTTTGGTTTTCTGCCATTTTGGTGGTTGCAACCTTCCTATTGGCATGTTGACAATATTGTATATTGTATTGGCGAGGTATGATTTTCTCATGGATAAATAGATCTGTTTATCCATGATCCAAAACGGAAAGAGGTCTATCTATTTCTATAAAATAGATAGATACTAACCACAAAAATCTCTTTTGATCTGAGACAGATCGAAAAGAGAAACAAACATTCAATTCAATCAATCACACACAGGATCCATAAAATTCGAAATTATGGAATTCACCGGGTTAGGATATTTCAACCTTAATCTCATTAACCATTTTCATTCTCTAGGGAGCTTCGGCTCAAGAGTGAAAAAAAATGACCATGTTGAAAACTCTGTGATTTCTCTTTCTTAGAGGGGCCGTCTTGTGTTGGGGGTTCTTTGGTAGTGTGAATTTCTTTTGGGGTTTTTTCTTCCCGAAAGATTCTTCGAATCCGCCGCGTCCTGCAGCGACTATTTGGGTTCGGGATCTTCCGACCTAAATGGAGGAGGGTGAGATGGAAGAGACTGAAATGAAGGAGGGTGAGATGGAAGAGGGTGAACTCGCGGAGACTGAACTCATGGCGACTCAACTCGAAGAGATAGATCTAGAAATCAAAACTAAGACTGACCAAGTGTCAGCAAACCAATTCGAATTCATAGAACTATCTACCAAACTACACAAAGGATATACCCTGCGAAACGCACGACTTTCCTCCTTAAAGCGGGTCGAGCGCCCGAGTGATTTAGTGAAAAGAAGGGATGACTAGTTGACAAGCGAGCTCAACCGCCGAAAAAAAAAAAATGGGAGGAATCGATTTCCGTCTTAGAAAAAGAGAAGGCCGAGTTACTAGAGAGGGCCCAGAAGGCTGCTGCTATTCCCTCCGCAGGAGCAGTCAAATTCCCGGGGTTAAGTTGAGCCAAAGGTCAATCACCCTGCGGCTCCACAAGGAAGCCCAATAAAGGCGCGTCTTCAGGTTCAAGAAACCGGCTCACTGCGCCAGGAGAAGGAGAATCCAGCGCTGCGGGGGCAGGACGCGAGCTCCCCGGCGACCCCGGACGAGCTAGAGTGGAACTAAGTATTTAGGGGGAATTCGAAAACCTCTCTTATGATATAGATTCGAATGAGGGTTCGGATAGAAAGGTACCAATCAGTCGGAATTCTTCTTTCTTCGGATAGTGTATGTTGTAAAAAAGGTTCCCCTAAAATCAAAAAGAACCTATCCCATTTTTTACCTAGGAATATTCTATGCGAGGCACGCGTATCTCTATTGTATGTTATCAAGGAAGTCTCATCTAGGGAATAAATAGAATAAAATAAAAAGAATAATCCGAACAAGACATGTCTTTCACATCCAACTCTAAACAATGAGCAACCTCTTGATTTTTGAATGGCGGTTCCAAAGAAACGTACTTCTCTGTCAAAAAAGCGTATTCGTAAAAATCTTTGGAAAAGAAAGGGGTATTGGGCAGCGAGAAAAGCATTGTCATTAGCGAAATCTCTTTCTACCGGGAATGCGAAATTTTGTACGACAAAAGAAAAAAAAGAACCAAGTCGTGGATTTGGAAATTCAAAGAATCTGAATGAATATCACTCCCTGACTGTCATTTTTCAAATGAAGGATTCCCATTAACTCATATTTTTCTTTTCAACGGATCAATACGAGACGGGACTGGTTATTGCGGTATGTAGAAGCAGAAGTCCTCCGCTTACTGTATTCTCCATTTTTGGACGAAGTAGTGAAGGACAAGATACAAAGTTTTCGCTTTCTTTTTAGTAGGTTTTTCGAATTTGTGAGATGGGGGTTGTCATTTTCCTCATCGAGTCACTTTTCATAATACACTAACTAAAAGAAAAGTCTTTTTTTTTCTTTAGGAAGGATTTTTTTGGATTATGGATTCCTAATATGGAGTCCAAATAAGGGTCCTATATTTGGGCTGTGGAATCCATCAAGATCTATATCTATATAGAGATATAGATCTTGAGAGCTTTCTTTTCTTTCGAAATATAGATAGAATCTTTTTTTTTTTTTGAAGTACGCTAAAATTCCGAGAAAGATTGAAACCTTTTAGTTCTATGCCTGGATAGAGGACAGAATTCTCTAGTTCCAACTGCTGCATTTCCATTCCAGGCGAAGTGAAACCAATGGAAAGCTCTTTGTGAAAGTGAAACCTAACACCCTACGATCCCACAATACTAATGATTGTGGAACGTTCAATTAGTAATTGAAACGAGTGTTTTTTCATTGATTCTCAGATTCCCTAAAAAAGATGTGATTGAATTGACTCCTTAGAATCTCGACGATTGAATAGGGATGGGCTATTATGGTTTCGAGTAAGCCGCTATGGTGAAATTGGTAGACACGCTGCTCTTAGGAAGCAGTGCTAGAGCATCTCGGTTCGAGTCCGAGTGGCGGCATCTTCGAAAAGAGATACAATAAATCCTATAATGAATGGAATTCCGGATTTCCATTCTAGTCTTGAAGGATCCCCCTTTTCTTTTTTATTTTAGGATTTGTTTATGATAGTCTCGACTTTACAACATATATTCACTCACATTTCTTTTTCGATCGTTTCAATTGTAATTAGTATTTATTTACTAACCTTATTATTAGTCTACGAAACGCTAGGACTCTATAATTCCTCAGAAAAAGGCATGATAGTTACCTTTTTCTGTATAACAGGATTGTTAGTTACTCGTTGGATTTCTTCGGGACATTTCCCCTTAAGTGATTTCTATGAATCAGTAATGTTTCTTTCGTGGGGTTTTTCCATTATTCATAGGGTTCCACATTTTAGGAACCAAAAAACCCATTTAAGCGCAATAACCGCGCCAAGTACTATTTTGACTCAAGGCTTTGTTACTTCAGGTCTTTTCGCAGAAATGCATCAATCCACAATATTAGTACCTGCTCTCCAATCTCAGTGGTTAATGATGCACGTAAGTATGATGGTATTGAGCTATGCAGCTCTTTTATGCGGCTCGTTATTCTCAGTAGCGCTTCTAGTCATTACATTTCGAACACGCATAGATCTTTTTGGCAAACAAAATCATTTATTAACAGGGTCATTTGTTTTTGATGAGATCCAATACGCAAATGAAAGAGGCAGTGTTTTACGAAACACTTTTTTTCTTTCATTTCGAAATTATCACATGTATCAGTTGATTCAGCAATTGGATCGTTGGAGTTATCGTGTCATTAGTCTAGGGTTTTTCTTTTTAACCATAGGTATTCTTTCGGGCGCGGTATGGGCTAATGAGGCATGGGGGTCGTATTGGAATTGGGATCCCAAGGAAACTTGGGCATTTATTACTTGGACCCTATTTGCAATTTATTTACATATGAGAACAAATCAAAATGTTCAAGGCACGAATTCCGCAATTGTGGCTTCTCTTGGATTTCTTATAATTTGGATATGTTATTTTGGGGTCAATCTATTAGGAATAGGATTCCATAGTTATGGCTCATTCACATTACCATCGAATTGAAGAAGCGACCCAATCTATAGGAACATAGTCTGAAGTTTGTGTGAGTTTTTGAGAACCATTTGAATCCAGTAGTGATTCAAATGGTTCTCAAAAACTCCAAACGTATCTGATTCGAATGGACTTCATTTTCTTTTTCCTTAAGATAAGGAAAAAGAAGACTTCTTTTTTTTCATTGTCCAGCGAATGGTTTTTGAAATCATAGCATTATTTTCTATCTTATTCATGAAAACTATCTTATCTATAAAAGGAATTAGATAGGAGAGCTTCTACCTTGTCAACGGATAGTGAGAGAAGGAAATCCGGAGAAATACCAATCCCTATTACGGGTAGAAAGATACAGATCGAAACAAAAAGTTCTCGTGGTCCAGAATCCAAAAAAGAAGAGTTTGGGGCTGGAAATTGCTTGTATCCATAGAACATCTGGCGTGACATAGATAATGAATAAATAGGAGTTACTATCATTCCAATTGCCATTCCAAAAGTCATGAGTCTTTTTGGCATTCAAAGAGATTTTGGACTGGTAATTCTTCCAAAAAAGACTCCCAATTCGGCAACAAAACCACTCATTCCCGGCAATGCAAGAGAAGCCATCGAGAAGCTACTGAACATTGTAAATAGTTTCGGCATTGGGATAGCTATTCCGTCTATTTCGTCGAGATAAACAAGACGTATTCTATCGTAACTCGTTCCTGCCAAGAAAAAAAGCGCACCACCAAGAAATCCGTGAGAAATGATTTGTAAGATGGCTCCATTTAGTCCTGTATCGGTTATCGAACCAATTCCTAGAATTGTAAAACCCATATGAGATACAGAAGAATACGCTATTCTCTTTTTGAAATTGCGTTGGCCAGGAGATGTTGAAGCTGCATAGATTATTTGAACTGTACCTAGTATCATCAACCAGGGAGAAAATAGAGAATGAGCGTGGGGTAAGAATTCCATATTGATCCGAACCAATCCATACGCTCCCATTTTGAATAAGATTCCGGCTAGAAGCATACACGTACTGTAATGTGCCTCCCCATGGGTATCTGGGAACCATGTATGGAAGGGTAGAATCGGTGATTTGACAGCATAAGTAATAAGAAATCCAAAATCGAATAGTATTTCCAATGCCACCGGATACGATTGATTCGCTGAGGTTTCAAAATGTAAGGTTGCTTCGTTGGAACCATAGAAACCCATGCCCAGAACTCCCATTAATAGAAAAACGGAACCCCCCACAGTGTACAAAAGAAACTTTGTAGCTGAGTACAAACGTTTCTTTCCTCCCCACATGGATAGAAGTAGGTAAACAGGAATTCATTCGAACTCCCAGATGATAAAATCAAAAAAAGTCAAAGATTTCGAGAAGAAAATGATCCTATTTGGCCGCAGTACATTGCTAACATCCGAAAATGGAACAATCGTGAATCCCGAGTCACTGGCCGAGCCGCTAAAGTCGCTAAAGTAGTGATGAATCCCGTCAGGAAAACGGGTCCTATGGAAATCCCATCGATTCCGAGTCTCCAGTGAAAATCCAAAAAATGGATCCATCGAAAATCCTGTTCGAATTGGATTAAGGGATCGTCAAATTGGAAATGATAACAGAATGCATAGGTCGTTAGAAGTAGGTCTATTGTGCATATAGAGAGAGTATACCACCGAATCATCTTATTTCCCCTATGAGGAAAAAATAAAATAGAAGAACCCGCGGATATAGGAACCCTCACAATTATTGTTAACCAAGGAAAAGAATTCGTGGGAAAGACAAGATCCACTTTGACCAAAAAACCCGTGCTCGAAATAATCTTTTGGATCGAGTACGGGTTTTTGGCGGTAAGGAGAAAAAAATGGGTTCAAGTAGAGTTTTCTAGAACGTATCAATAAGCTAGCCCCATGCTTCGCGTTGTCTCATGCCATAAATAAACCCGGACACTCAAGAAATCTGTTGGACAAGCGGATTCACACCTCTTACAACCTACACAGTCTTCTGTTCTTGGGGCAGAAGCAATTTGCTTAGCTTTACATCCGTCCCAAGGTATCATTTCTAATACATCTGTGGGGCAGGCTCGCACACATTGAGTACACCCTATACATGTATCATAAATCTTTACTGAATGTGACATGGTATCTATCCACTTTTTGAACATCATAAAGTTTCGATCTAGTAAAATCATAAAGGAATCCTATATGGTAGACACCAGACGAATCGAGGGTTTACCAGAATCGATTTCGAATCAATCGACTTCTGGATCTGCTCATGAGAGCGGTCCAAGATACTTTGATTTATTACGTTTTAGTAAACATGGGACTATGTTTGTTTCTATCGTACATACCAATTTGAATTGGTGAATATTCGATTCAGTAGTTAGATGATTCCCGCTATTTATTCAGCAAGTTCGATTGATTGATACGAGTGGATTTTCGGTTACGATGAATTGACGAAACAATCGCAGGTCCAATAGCGGCTTCAGCGCCTGCAATAGCTATCACAAAAATCGCGAAAATGTCTCCTTTTCATTGGCGACTCTCAAAGAAATCAGAAAATGTTACGAAATTCAAATTAACCGCATTCAGTATAAGCTCAAGACACATAAGTGCCCTAACCCTATTTCGACTTGTGATCAATCCATAAATACCGATAGAAAAGAAAAAGGCACTCAAAACAAGTTCATGTTCAAGCATCATTGACCAACCCCTCATCAATCTGCATTGATTTGCTTTCAATAGGAACAAAAACGCCGCCTTAATCCATTTTATTGACTCGAATCTCACAAGTCCAGAACAAAGGAAGGTAGTGGTACTAGAATAGATTGAACGAAAACCATTTCCATTTGATACATGAAAAATAGAAAAATGGAAGGGAAGGAAAATGGGTGTGATAAGAAGGAAGGCTTTTGAGAGGACAGAACTCTTTCATTCGAAGTCGTTCTTTTTATTACTGACGGGCCATAACAATTGCACCTATTAAGGCAACTAAAAGAATGATAGAACTGAGTTCAAAGGGAAGAAAAAAATCGGTTGATAAATGAGTCCCAATTTGTTGACCATTATTTACAAAATCCTGCTCTACAATCTGGTTTGATCTTGTAGTCCAAATAATACCGTACCATGAAGTCTCTGGGACAGTAGTAATTAGTGAAACAAAAAGACTTGTACAAACCAGGGAAGTGACTCCTTCTCCAACGGTCCAAAGACCGAAATCCTTGTCATATTCTGAGTCATTCATGAACATCACAGCGAATACGATTAACATAACACATTTATGGCCCCCACGCAAATAAGGAGCTGTGCAGCAGCTACAAATCCCAGACCTCCTAATAGAAGAACCGATCCCAAAAAAAGAAAATCATGGAGTTATTTGTGCAAAAGATGATTCCAAGTGAAGATTTCGAACGTTCACGTATGTGTTTTGATCATTTCTTGTTTCAATTTTTTTTTTCCAAATTGGGTGGTTTCACAACCTTCTTATTGACTTTGCTCGAGAAAGCCTCTATATTATATTGTAGATAAACACGAATCCCGCAAACAATAGAAAGGAGGTATATTTTGCAGCTTTTGACCTTGATGATTCTTCTTCGTTCTTTCCTTTGGGTGGCGTGTCGGCTTGTAGAGGCTTTGAGTCAAGTCCAAATCTTACTTCGCCGTTTCCCTTGGATTAAACACTTCCTGTCGCTGTATTTGCAATATCGAAAATATCTCTATTCGAGAGGTTTCCCGGACGAGTTGGGGTGGATTTTTTCGGTAATCCAATGGTGGAAACCGCGAATTATCCAATTCTTTATCGTCTGGGAGATTGTTTTGGAATTGGGGATATTTTTATATATTTTCTTTTTTTTTATGAAACTCATGTGGGGATTGACGAAATTTCTCATTTGGTTCAGCCGTTGGATTTCGCATCCTTTTAGGTGAATCAGTGGAGCCCCAAGTTCTTGTTTTTTTCGCCTTCCTTTCTTTTCTTCGATAATCTATATCCGTATATAACAAAAAGAGTATGAGATTGAAGAAAGACACGTGGAGGTATTGAGAGGAAAGTCTCAGGACTGTCTTTTTCGATATTCGATTCTCTCGATTCGATTTCCATACTCAAAGTCAAAAGGGTTTCCCTTAGAATAGAAAAGTAAAAAAAGAGCACCCAGGAGGTCAATGAAATGTTCCAATTGTTTCAATTAGCTACTCTAGTTCGTTTCTGTATACAGATAACCAATTCAGTCGTTGTGGCCGGACTCTTTTATGGATTTCTGACCGCAGGTACCATAGGGCCCTCATATCTCTTGCTTCTCCGAGCTCGGGTTATGGAAAAAGGAAGCGAGAAGGATGTATCCGCAACAACTGGTTTTCTGATGGGGCAGCTCATTTTGCTCATATCGATTTATTATGCACCTCTCCATCTAGCATTGGGTACACCGCATAGAATAACTTTCCTAAGGGTACTCTATTTTTGGGTTTATTTCTTTTGGCGCAATGACAAAGACTTTTTTGATTCGGTAGCGACCACTCGAAATGGAATGCGTAATTTATATACTCAATATGTATTCCTTACTAATATCATTTTTCCACTATTCAACCATTTCGTTTTGCCGAGTTCGACCTTACCCCGAGTAATCAGTATTTATATGTTTCGATGCAACAACAAGATGTTATTTTTAACAAGTAGTTTTGTTGGTTGGTTCATTGGTCACATTTTGTGCATGAAAGGGTTTGAGTTGGTATTATTCTGGATACGGCAAAATCGTTCTATTAGATTGAATAGGTACCGCGCGGCAGACTTTCGAAATTCTCTGGAGCGAATCTTTACCATTCTATTATTTCTCTGCTGCTTCTACTATTCCGGTAGAATTCCGTCACTTATTAGGATTGAGGATATCATCAAAAAGAAAGAAAAAAAAAACGCGGAAACGGCCCAAAGTGCGGACGAAACAGCTGTAGATGTAAAAAAAGACACAACTTACAAACAGGGGCAAGAAGGCTCCGCCGAGGCAGACCTTTCCCCTTTTTCAGAAGATTGGAACAACCTAGATGAAAAACCGAAAGAAAAGAAAGACTTCTTCTCAGAAATGCCTCTTGTGACTTTTCTTTTCGACTATAACCGATGGAATCGACCATTGCGATATATAAAAACGGATGGATTTCAAAAGGCTCTAAGAACTGAAATGTCAGACTATTTTTTTGATACAGGCCAAAGTGATGGAAAACAAAGAATCTCTTTTACATATCCGCCAAGTTTGTCAACCTTTTTTGAAATGATAGAAAGAACGGGGTTTTTGGACACACCAGAAAAACTCCCCTCTGATGAATTGGATAATCATTGGATTTATACCAATGAACAAAAAAGAAATAGCCTGAGCAACGAACTTTTCCATCGAATTGACGCTCTAGAAAGGGGGTCTCTTGATCTGGATGTACTCGAAAAAAGGACTCGATTATGTAATGATGAGACTGCGCAAGAATGCTTGCCTAAAAGGTACGATTCTTTTTTGAATGGGTCTTTTCGCGGAACAATCCCCCCATTACCCCCAAGCGTTAAGAAGGAAAAAGAGAAGGAAAAGAAAAATGAGAAGAAAAATGAGAAGGAAAATGAGAAGGAAAATGAGAAGGAAAATGAGAAGGAAAATGAGAAGGAAAATGAGAAGGAAAATGAGAAGGAAAATGAGAAGGAAAATGAGAAGGAAAATGATTCTTTAATTACCCCTCCAGGGGATTCCAAGGAAACAGTGTGGATAAACAAGTTTCATGGTAGCCTTTTCCCTGATTCCCAAGAATTTGAACAAAAACTAGATACATTTGAGGCACAATCAGTATTCTCAGACGAAGGAAAAATGGATTCGGAAAATCAAGTGGAATATTTCTTCGGTACAAGTACAAATGAACCAAAGGAGCAAACAATTCAAAAAAACACAAAGGAGGGACTTGACCTAGAAGAAATTGGGAAAACGGTTCCTCGATGGACATACCAATTGCTTGACGAGTCGGAGGAAATGGACCTGGCGGAAGCAGACCCAGACTCGTCTCAAATTATTTCAAGAATCTTCAAAACTGTATTCGTTTTGGATTGGAAGGACTATCATACGAAGCGGGGGAAGGCGGAGGAGTATGATCCGGAGGATGAGGATACTGAGGAGATTCTAATACGTTATTCGAACCAATCGGACTTGCATCGAGATTTAATCGAAGGATCCGTACGCGTTCAAAGACGTAAAGCAGGTAGTTGGAAACTCTTTTTTCAAACAAATCTGCATTCCCCACTTTTTGTGGACAGAATAGACACCATTTTTTCCCCAATACTGAAAATTATGAATCCAATCTTTAGGAATTGGATAGGAAAAGGCGCGGAAGTGAAAACTTGGGATTATGAGGAAGACGAGTCGCAAGAAGGAGAGGACAAGGCACAAGAAAGGGAGGACGGGGCGCTAGAAAGGGAGCACACGGCGAAGGTCGAAGCAGAAAAAAGGGAGAACGCGGAGGAGGAGCGACTAGAAATAGCAGAACTGTGGGATATTATTCCGTATGGGCACCGAATAAGGGGTTATTTGTTACTAGCCCACTCAATTCTTAGAAAAAATATAGTATTACCCGCATTGATTATAGCCAAAAACTTTAGCCTTTTTTTCTTATTTCCATTTGAATTCCCCCAAAAATTCCCCGAGTGGTACAAAGGTTGGGACGAAGATTGGAAGGCATGGGGCAGAGAAATGCATGTTAACTGTACTCACAATGGCGTTACAATATCCGAAACAGAATTTCCGAAAAATTGGTTCACAGATGGTATGCAGATAAAAATCCTCTTCCCTTTCCGTCTTCGGTACAGTTTTCAACCCCAACCCCATCATAAAGGGAAAGATCCAATGTCAAAGAAAAGAAAAAAAGCAAAATCTTGTTTTTTAACAATCTGGGGAATGGAAACGGAACGGCCTTTTGGTGCTCGCCGAGACGAACCTCATCCTCTTGAACCTATTTATAAAGAATTTGAAAAAAGAATGAGAGAAGCGAAAAAAAAAAGTTTTCAATTGTTAAAAAATAAGGCAAAATGGATTCTAGATCCGTTTATCAAAATCAAACAACTTGCAAAAGGAAAGCTAAATAAAAAATTTGCAGTGAGGGAAGGGTATGAATTGAGTGAAACTCAAAATGATCCAAATTTTCGACTAAGGAATCAGATTTTGGATGAATCGTCTAGTCGAATTCAATCTATGGATTGGACAAAATCTGCACTTACAGAACAAAAAATAAAGGATCTGTCCGATAGGACAAGTACAATTAGAAATCAAATTGAAAAAATAACAAACGATAAGAAAACCAAATTTTTAATACCCGATAGAAATATGAGTCCTAGCGAGGCGAGTTTTGCTGAGAAAAGATTAGACTCCTCAAAAAACCTTTGGCAAATAGTAAAAAGAAGAAATGTGCGATTACTAAGGAAAGGGCGCGTTTTTTTGGTATTTTTCATGGAAAGTATTTTCTCTCAAATTCTCATTCGTATTTCGAACCATATTGTAGAAATTTGTCTTGAATTACTTCAATTAAAAAAAAGAATTCTTGATACATACAGTTACTTTAAGCAAAAAAATCACGAAGGAATTGATGAAAATACAATTCATTGGATTTTGACTCTAAGAAAGAAGTTTTCTAATTCGAATATTGGTAATCCAAATTCAAAGACTTTTTCTGAGATAGTTTCCTTGTCACAAGCATATGTATTTTACAAATTATCAGAAAGACCAGGTATTCACAAGTATCCCTTGAAATTTGTCCTTCAATATTCCCGAACATCTCTTTTTCTTAAAGAGAGAATAAAGAATTTTTTTGGAACACAAGGAATATTTCATTTCGAATCAAGGCATAAAGAACATGGAAATGCAGAACTGACTGAATGGAAAAACTGGTTAAGAGGTCACTATCAATATCAATATGATTTCTCTCAGACTAGATTGTCTCAATTTATGTCGCAAAAGTGGCGAAATCGGATCAATCAAAGTCGTAAGGTTCAAAATCTAGACGCACCAAGTTTGGATTCCTATGAAAAAAATGAAAAAAACCAATTCATTCTTTTTGAGAAACAAAAAGAAACAGCAGCTTCATTATCGGTTAAAAAAAAAAGAAAGAAATTTAAAAAACATTACAAATATGATCTTTTATCACAGAAATATCTGAATTATGGAGAAAGAAAGGATTTTTCTATTTATAGATTGCCATTACAAGGAAACGAAGGTCAAGGGATTTCCTCGAAGTACATCACGTATAAACCGGATTTTTTTTCTATCCGGAGATATAGTAGAAAAAATGCGCATAGAAAATATTTGGATTGGAAAATCATCTGTTTTAGAAAGACTAGACATATTGAGACCTGGATCAATAAAAAAACAAAGATTGCGACTCCTTATTCTCCAATAATTACTACAATTGATAAAAAAGATCTGTTTTATTACGCGATTCATAAACAATTCAACTCATCCCAAAACAAAAAGAACTCCCTAAACAAAAACAAAAAGAACTCCCTAAACAAAAATAAAAAGAACTCCCTAAACAAAAATAAAAAACATCCTTTTGACTGGATGGGAATGAATAAAGCAAGACTAACTCAAACTCAGTGCAGTAAGAAATCGATTTATGAAAAATATAGGATGCGCCCGTGGATCATACCAAGCAAATTACTTCTTTTCGAGGTTAATAACAATATAAATCTCCGTGATAGTCGTGAAAAAATAAATACCAAAGAAAAAGAAAAAGAAAAAAAGGATCTTGAATTAGAGAATCAAAATCAAGAATTAGAGAATCAAAATCAAGAATTAGAGAATCAAAATCAAGAATTAGAGAATCAAAATCAAGAAGAAAAAAGACCGCCCCGCCAAGAAAATCCTAGATTAAATCAACCAAACCAAGGGAAGCCTGAATCAAATCAACCAAATCAACAACAAGATGTTAAACAAGAGTCTAGCGCATCAGACATTGAAAAAGAGAAAAAGAAGAAAACGCAAGAGAAGAAGAAGTGGAAACCACCAACCGACCTAGACATCTTCCTGAGAAAGAAAAGGGTGAATTTTAAGTTGACATGGACCAATCTTTTTGAGGAAAATTTTCTCACTGTTATCAATATCTCTAGTTTCCTGCTTAGGATGAGAGATCCAAGGGAACTGGCTAGATCCTTTTTTCGAAGAAAAGAAATGCCTCTATCGATTCTAAAGTATCCTAAAACGAAACTTACTCTGGAAAGTGAATCTGAACTTACTCTGGAAAGTGAACCGGAACTTACTCTGGAAAGTGAATCTGAACTTACTCTGGAAAGTGAACCGGAACTTACTCTGGAAAGTGAATCTGAACTTACTCTGGAAAGTGAACCGGAACTTACTCTGGAAAGTGAACTTAAAACGACTCTGGAAAGTAAACTGAAACCTACTCTAGAAAGTGAACTTAAGCCTACTCTGGAAAGTGAACCTGAACCTCCAATTCCATTTCCCAACGCGCTAAAAAGTGGAGAAATACGAGTCAAACTAGTTTGTATCCCTAGAAATTGGGATGGTCCATTAATTATGTATCAAACTATCGCTATTTCACTAATCTCTAAGAATAAACAACCAATTACTATTAATAGAAAAATGAATCGAAAATGCCAAGAAAAACAAAATGTTGATAGGAATGATTTTTCTGAATTCATTACAAAAAAAAAACACGAAAAGATGGTCGGGAATATAGATGAAAATCGTTATGATTTGCTTGTTCCTGAAAACATTTCATCTCCTAGACGTCGTAGAGAATTGAGAATTTTAATTTGTTTAAATTCCGGGAAGGGAAATCCTGATGTTGCGGGGAAAAAGAAAGTATTTTGCAACGAGAACAACGTAAGTAACTGTAGTTTAACTAATAGCAAGCATCTTGATATAGAGTCAACTCCATTCATGAAATGGAAATTGTTTCTTTGGCCAAATTATCGATTCGAAGATTTAGCTTGTATGAATCGCTATTGGTTTGATACTTGTAATGGTAGCCGTTTCAGTATGGTAAGGATAAAAATGTATCCACGCTTGAGAATTCGTTGATTATATATGTAGCATAAGATATCGCTCGAACAGGTTCCCAAGTGGGAGAAGGAATCTTTTTAGGGTCAAATTTATTTGATTTCAATTTATTTCAGGGATAAGTAGTGGGGAAACTCACTTACGAAGAACCTTCGTCGGGGTTCCCTCGAGTCTAGAGGCCCTAAAGGAAAAAAGACTATGCATAGGTATAGAGACAGGAATTTCCAATTCCTTTGGAATTACTTACTCGGGACTGTATTAGTGACTCTTTTTCTCACCCTGCTCGCGACTCCGTTTCTATCCCGTATGGGAAGCTTTTCTCGGAGCAACCCCCCAAAAATGGACAAGAATCCATCACACATCTTTTTGTTGACAAATGAAGAGCCTATGATGTTACCCACTAGTAAGAAAGATCTCCTAAAGTCTCATCTACTTTCTCAAGTGAAAGTGAAAAGAAATCCAAGTTCATATAATGTGCGCCTCTTTTCATTGAAAAATGGGGGGGGTCCTTTGACAGGTTATGCTGCAAAGAAAGATGAAAAAACCTGGTGGGGAGAAGTCTTATCGGTGGACTTTCTGAAGACCCAAAATGACTCGGACACACCCGAGAGCACTATCGAGGGTAGTTTATTCGAAGCTCATCTAATTGATATATCCTGGCGTCCGGGAAATGTTGACTCATCCGTATCCTCCGCCTTTCAATTGGACTTCCTATTGGAAAATAACCTACTGGTACCTGTGTCTGCTGGCGAGAGTAATGGAACGACACATAGAGCAGATTCTCTTGTGACTTTTGTATTTTTGGGGAATTCCACTGCGTATGGTGATTCAGCTATTTTGGAGTTTGAAACTAAGTCTTCTATTGTTGTCGTCCCTGACCAACAAGCCCAACCAACACCACGAGACCAAAAGAGGAAAAAGCCGGCGTGGGTTATACATTCTGAAAGGAAAGCCATAAAGAGACGCTGTGTCTTCTTGAAGGCTTCCGATTGGCTCGGGCGAGGGCTGCCGGATACTTCTTACTACCGTCGCAAAAAAAGGACTTCCGTTCTATTGGCAAATGGGGCACCAACCAGATCCTTTACCGGGGTATGGTGCCGATAAGGATGGGCCAACCCATGGCGCCGATGTATGGGATTATTTCGATACCGAAATCGGTTCGGATTTTGCTTTTTCCCAAATCTCAGAATTTGAGATTGGAATCCGTTCAATGGATCCGATAAAACTGAAAGCCGAGCGGAAAGGCTATGTTTCTTTGATTTCGGATGGAGAAGAAATCCTTCGCTTCAGTGAAAAGCAAAGTGTGTACCTCGAAAGAGGTTTGTCGAAACGCTGCGAAAACGGGAAGGTGAAACTCGTAGGCTTGGCTGGTGACAAAATAGAAGTTCACCCAAACTCGTCCTCTTGGGAAATGGAGTTTGGGATCCAAAAGCAAACAAAAGCTTCTATGGCTTTCTTCGATTCGAAACGGAAGAGAATAGACCAAGAACTTTCCATCAGACACAAACAACAACTGCAACTGCTTCCATTGGAACAGGCGGAAAAAGAAGCTCCGCGAACCCGGAAAATACGAGCGGCCATGCGTCGTTATAAAAAGCCGGCGGTGAAACAACTCCTGCCTAGTTATCAAAAACTGCGTGTAGAGGGGCAAGAACCTTATCCCTGGCGACGGCTGGAGGATGTTTCCCACTACCGTTCTGTCAAAAGGATAAGGAGCAAGGCTGCCAGAAACACGACTGCACCAGACTTTCAGTATACAAATATCCTCCAGGAGGATTTGACGCCCCACAACAATAACCTCTTCGATGTCAGAGAAGAGTCCCAATAAAATAAATAAAAGACACTTTACCCTACCCATACATAAGATAAGAGATTTTCTTGTCTTATGTACGTGAAACCGTGATCTGGGGATATGGGTTTTGCGGTTTGGTGGGTGGAGAACTCTCCGTTACTATGCATAGACGAATCCTATTTCAAATTGGATTGATTATTAATTAAATCATGTGTATTGATTAGTGTGTATTGATTAGTGTGTATTGGATCCCAACTGAAAATGAATGTCATTCTTTTTCTTGAGTGGTCAAATCCATATCTGTAATTTGTAGAAACTTAAAATAAACCAAGTGGGAGAAGGACTATGGTCAAAAGGACATTTATTTCAGTTATTTCCCAAGAAGAAAACAAGGGGTCTGTTGAATTTCAAGTATTCAGTTTCACCAAGAAACTAAAAAAAGTGACTTCTCATTTGAAATTACACAAAAAAGATTATTTATCTCAGAGAGGTCTACAGAAAACTCTGGGAAAACGTCAACGGTTGCTGACGTATTTGTCAAAAAAAAATCAAGTACGTTATAAAGAATTAATAGATCAGTTGGATATTCGGGAGTTAAAAACGAGTTAAGTTAAGTGAGAAGTGAATTAGAAGAGTCCTTGTAGCATTATTTGATTTGTCAGAGCTTGCATTTTGATGAATTTTATTTCGTTTTCAGCAATTCATAGAATACTGATCCTGAATCGGGGAAAACGCATAGGAATGTACCGACGACAAAAAAAGACCTCATGATAGTCAATATGGGTCCTCAGCACCCATCAATGCATGGTGTTCTTCGCCTCATCATTACTCTCGACGGTGAAAATGTTATTTACTGTGAACCTATATTGGGTTATTTACATAGAGGGATGGAAAAAATTGCGGAAAACCGAACAATTATACAATATTTACCTTATGTAACACGTTGGGATTATTTAGCTACTATGTTTACAGAGGCAATAACAGTAAACGCCCCAGAACGTTTGGGAAATATTCAAGTACCTAAAAGAGCTAGCTATATCAGAGTCATTATGCTGGAATTGAGTCGCATAGCTTCTCATCTGTTATGGCTCGGCCCTTTGATGGCAGATATTGGTGGGCAGACGCCTTTCTTCTATATTTTCAGAGAGAGAGAATTGATATATGATCTATTCGAAGCTGCCACAGGTATGCGCCTGATGCATCATTTGCATCATTTTTTTCGTATCGGAGGAATCGCTGCTGATTTACCTCATGGTTGGGTCGATAAATGGTTGGATTTCTGTGAGTATTTTTTAACAGGAATTGCTGAATATCAAAAGCTTATTACGCAAAATCCTATTTTTGGGGGCCGAGTTGAAGGAGTGGGCTTTGTTAGTGGGGAGGAAGCCATAAATTGGGGTTTATCTGGGCCAATGCTAGGGGCTTCCGGACTCCAATGGGATCTTCGTCAAATTGATCATTATGAGTGTTATGATGAATTTGATTGGGAAGTAAAATGGCAAAAAGAGGGGGATTTATTAGCCCGTTATTTGGTCCGAATCAGTGAAATGATGGAATCCATAAAAATGATTTAACAAACTCTAGAAGGATTTCCCGGGGGGGCCTATGAGAAGTTAGAAGTCCGGCGCTTTGGCAGAGAAAGGGATTCAGAGTGGAATGATTTTGAATATCGATTCATTAGTAAAAAACCATCTCCAGCTTTTGAATTGTTGAAACAAGAGCTTTCTATGAGAGTGGAGGCTCCAAAGGGAGAATTGGGAATTTTTCGGATAGGGGATCAGAGTCTTTTTCCCTGGAGATGGAAAATTCGTCCACTGGGTTTTCTCAATTTGCAAATTCTTCCTCAGCTAGTTAAAAGAATGAAATTGGCGGATATTATGACGATACTAGGGAGTATGGATATCATTATGGGAGAAGTTGATCGTTGAAATGATAATTGATACAACGGAAGTACGGGCTATTCATTTTTTTTCTCGATTGGAATCGTTAGCCGGAACTTAGGAAAATCTTGAATTAAGAAGCTATGTTGCCCAAAAAATAAAACTAACTACAATGAATCCATTCAAAAACGTTATCGTGAAGATCAAGAAACAGCTAACCGATGTTATAGTAACTAGCATTTTATTTGCTGCTACAACTTTAATAAGTTTGAGCAATTGGTTTCGCGGAAACTATCCGCCGCCACCGGATCCGACCCCATTCATTTTTGTCATTACACCTGAAAGCATCATCTCGCAAGAGTCGGATCGCTCACTGGAGAGTTTGCGAAGAGAATTAGACGTTTGTTCCGTGGGTAATGAAGACGAAGTTTCGTCGTATCAAGACGAAGTCTCGTCGAATGAAGATGAAGTTTCGTCGTATCAAGACGAAGTCTCGTCGAATGAAGATGAAGTTTCGTCGTATGAAACGGTGGAAGAGTTGACGGACACGCAGGAAGATCTACCTTTTGATGTCGAGCAATTTGATGTCAAGCAATCCTTTATCTTTGAAGGACTAGGAGAGAACCCGCCGATAGACAGTTTGAGAGAGCTATTGACCACAATCCACTCCAAAAAGGAGTTGTTGTGTTCAACGCAGTACCAGTATGGAAAACTCGCTTTGCTATTGGATCAAGTTGGATTAAAGCTCGCAGAGTGCGTACCCACGATAAATGCTATGTCTGAAACTGCCACTCTGGATGATATAGTTCGAGTTTTCCAACCGATACTGGAATATTATCTCTCAGAGGTGGACGACGAGACACATTTAGCTATGATATCACTCGGCCGAGAACTCAAATATCTCACAGATACTCTTAAGAACTTGGCCAAAGAGAAAGCCATTTTGGAGAAAAAAGCGGAAAAGTTGCAAAATAACATTTCCCGATTTTCTCCCGAAGAGGGACTTTCAATGAAAACCAAGATCGAAGCCGCTCAGGAGAAGCTGGCTACTGAAACCCACTATCACAGTGATACCTTAGCTCGGTTCAAGTTTAAATTTCGCTTGATTACGGACTGTCTCTACCTAGATTTGAGAGTCATTCTTGAGACTGAAACCTCTAGCAGCGATGTCATCAAAAAACTGGAAGAACGGATTCGGAACCATGCAGAGCCTCGTTTGCAACGCAAACTGAGAGCACTTGATCGCTTGCCCCAAGAGATTGAGTGCTTGGAACGGAAGGTGGACACTTTCAGGCAATTGCAATTCCGAGTGCCTTTGGAGAAAGGCGGTTGGGTTCGCCTACGTTCCCGAAGCCCAAGCGTGCCATGTGTTCTCACAGCAGGGCCTTCGAGAGAAACGGACGAATTTCCTGGCTCGCCTCGTGAGGGTTGGATAAGTCCTGTCTCTCCCCTTCGCCTCACAGCCGGGGAAACTTCCCCGGAGCGCTTCATTGAAGTGGGTGAATCTAGCGGGAGAGAGTAGGATTCAGACTCAAATAGAGAAAGTCATTTATATCTCTATAGAATAGATGAAATTTAGGTAAACTAGAGGTGATCTGATTCGCTCCTTTACAAATAAATTATGGCACAAATTAATTCCAGGTTCGGCGGGTATTCACACCGAACCCTAATCTCGAATTTCTAAATCGAGCAAACAACACGGAGGTTTTCCAATGTGGAAACATCTATTTGAGAAAGTGAAATCGGCTGTTGCAAATCTTGTCCACAACACCCTATTTTTGGGTGTGACTACTTTGACGTCCTTCAGTACCGGGTGGGACCCCCAAACCCCGGTCCCACCAGTAAAACCAAACAAACCCTTTAGTTTATCAGCTTCAATGGAACGAAGAAGCGCCCTGTTCCTCAGATCCTTCGTGTTAGATAAAAACGAAGTAACCTTTTTTGAGAGCTTCTTTGTGTTTTTATATGATATGAAATGCGAAAGATATGAGAAGAACCGCTACGAACTATTTTTTTTCCTAAAAGGCGTCGAAATTGTTACAATGAGTCTTTTTTTTCAACTTTCAACATAGCCTTTATCTTAATTATTTATTATTTATCTTAATTAAAATTAAAGGACTTTCCGCTGATAAACTAAAGGGTTTGTTTGGTTTTACTGGTGGGACCGGGGTTTGGGGGTCCCACCCGGTACTGAAGGACGTCAAAGTAGTCACACCCAAAAATAGGGTGTTGTGGACAAGATTTGCAACAGCCGATTTCACTTTCTCAAATAGATGTTTCCACATTGGAAAACCTCCGTGTTGTTTGCTCGATTTAGAAATTCGAGATTAGGGTTCGGTGTGAATACCCGCCGAACCTGGAATTAATTTGTGCCATAATTTATTTGTAAAGGAGCGAATCAGATCACCTCTAGTTTACCTAAATTTCATCTATTCTATAGAGATATAAATGACTTTCTCTATTTGAGTCTGAATCCTACTCTCTCCCGCTAGATTCACCCACTTCAATGAAGCGCTCCGGGGAAGTTTCCCCGGCTGTGAGGCGAAGGGGAGAGACAGGACTTATCCAACCCTCACGAGGCGAGCCAGGAAATTCGTCCGTTTCTCTCGAAGGCCCTGCTGTGAGAACACATGGCACGCTTGGGCTTCGGGAACGTAGGCGAACCCAACCGCCTTTCTCCAAAGGCACTCGGAATTGCAATTGCCTGAAAGTGTCCACCTTCCGTTCCAAGCACTCAATCTCTTGGGGCAAGCGATCAAGTGCTCTCAGTTTGCGTTGCAAACGAGGCTCTGCATGGTTCCGAATCCGTTCTTCCAGTTTTTTGATGACATCGCTGCTAGAGGTTTCAGTCTCAAGAATGACTCTCAAATCTAGGTAGAGACAGTCCGTAATCAAGCGAAATTTAAACTTGAACCGAGCTAAGGTATCACTGTGATAGTGGGTTTCAGTAGCCAGCTTCTCCTGAGCGGCTTCGATCTTGGTTTTCATTGAAAGTCCCTCTTCGGGAGAAAATCGGGAAATGTTATTTTGCAACTTTTCCGCTTTTTTCTCCAAAATGGCTTTCTCTTTGGCCAAGTTCTTAAGAGTATCTGTGAGATATTTGAGTTCTCGGCCGAGTGATATCATAGCTAAATGTGTCTCGTCGTCCACCTCTGAGAGATAATATTCCAGTATCGGTTGGAAAACTCGAACTATATCATCCAGAGTGGCAGTTTCAGACATAGCATTTATCGTGGGTACGCACTCTGCGAGCTTTAATCCAACTTGATCCAATAGCAAAGCGAGTTTTCCATACTGGTACTGCGTTGAACACAACAACTCCTTTTTGGAGTGGATTGTGGTCAATAGCTCTCTCAAACTGTCTATCGGCGGGTTCTCTCCTAGTCCTTCAAAGATAAAGGATTGCTTGACATCAAATTGCTCGACATCAAAAGGTAGATCTTCCTGCGTGTCCGTCAACTCTTCCACCGTTTCATACGACGAAACTTCATCTTCATTCGACGAGACTTCGTCTTGATACGACGAAACTTCATCTTCATTCGACGAGACTTCGTCTTGATACGACGAAACTTCGTCTTCATTACCCACGGAACAAACGTCTAATTCTCTTCGCAAACTCTCCAGTGAGCGATCCGACTCTTGCGAGATGATGCTTTCAGGTGTAATGACAAAAATGAATGGGGTCGGATCCGGTGGCGGCGGATAGTTTCCGCGAAACCAATTGCTCAAACTTATTAAAGTTGTAGCAGCAAATAAAATGCTAGTTACTATAACATCGGTTAGCTGTTTCTTGATCTTCACGATAACGTTTTTGAATGGATTCATTGTAGTTAGTTTTATTTTTTGGGCAACATAGCTTCTTAATTCAAGATTTTCCTAAGTTCCGGCTAACGATTCCAATCGAGAAAAAAAATGAATAGCCCGTACTTCCGTTGTATCAATTATCATTTCAACGATCAACTTCTCCCATAATGATATCCATACTCCCTAGTATCGTCATAATATCCGCCAATTTCATTCTTTTAACTAGCTGAGGAAGAATTTGCAAATTGAGAAAACCCAGTGGACGAATTTTCCATCTCCAGGGAAAAAGACTCTGATCCCCTATCCGAAAAATTCCCAATTCTCCCTTTGGAGCCTCCACTCTCATAGAAAGCTCTTGTTTCAACAATTCAAAAGCTGGAGATGGTTTTTTACTAATGAATCGATATTCAAAATCATTCCACTCTGAATCCCTTTCTCTGCCAAAGCGCCGGACTTCTAACTTCTCATAGGCCCCCCCGGGAAATCCTTCTAGAGTTTGTTAAATCATTTTTATGGATTCCATCATTTCACTGATTCGGACCAAATAACGGGCTAATAAATCCCCCTCTTTTTGCCATTTTACTTCCCAATCAAATTCATCATAACACTCATAATGATCAATTTGACGAAGATCCCATTGGAGTCCGGAAGCCCCTAGCATTGGCCCAGATAAACCCCAATTTATGGCTTCCTCCCCACTAACAAAGCCCACTCCTTCAACTCGGCCCCCAAAAATAGGATTTTGCGTAATAAGCTTTTGATATTCAGCAATTCCTGTTAAAAAATACTCACAGAAATCCAACCATTTATCGACCCAACCATGAGGTAAATCAGCAGCGATTCCTCCGATACGAAAAAAATGATGCAAATGATGCATCAGGCGCATACCTGTGGCAGCTTCGAATAGATCATATATCAATTCTCTCTCTCTGAAAATATAGAAGAAAGGCGTCTGCCCACCAATATCTGCCATCAAAGGGCCGAGCCATAACAGATGAGAAGCTATGCGACTCAATTCCAGCATAATGACTCTGATATAGCTAGCTCTTTTAGGTACTTGAATATTTCCCAAACGTTCTGGGGCGTTTACTGTTATTGCCTCTGTAAACATAGTAGCTAAATAATCCCAACGTGTTACATAAGGTAAATATTGTATAATTGTTCGGTTTTCCGCAATTTTTTCCATCCCTCTATGTAAATAACCCAATATAGGTTCACAGTAAATAACATTTTCACCGTCGAGAGTAATGATGAGGCGAAGAACACCATGCATTGATGGGTGCTGAGGACCCATATTGACTATCATGAGGTCTTTTTTTGTCGTCGGTACATTCCTATGCGTTTTCCCCGATTCAGGATCAGTATTCTATGAATTGCTGAAAACGAAATAAAATTCATCAAAATGCAAGCTCTGACAAATCAAATAATGCTACAAGGACTCTTCTAATTCACTTCTCACTTAACTTAACTCGTTTTTAACTCCCGAATATCCAACTGATCTATTAATTCTTTATAACGTACTTGATTTTTTTTTGACAAATACGTCAGCAACCGTTGACGTTTTCCCAGAGTTTTCTGTAGACCTCTCTGAGATAAATAATCTTTTTTGTGTAATTTCAAATGAGAAGTCACTTTTTTTAGTTTCTTGGTGAAACTGAATACTTGAAATTCAACAGACCCCTTGTTTTCTTCTTGGGAAATAACTGAAATAAATGTCCTTTTGACCATAGTCCTTCTCCCACTTGGTTTATTTTAAGTTTCTACAAATTACAGATATGGATTTGACCACTCAAGAAAAAGAATGACATTCATTTTCAGTTGGGATCCAATACACACTAATCAATACACACTAATCAATACACATGATTTAATTAATAATCAATCCAATTTGAAATAGGATTCGTCTATGCATAGTAACGGAGAGTTCTCCACCCACCAAACCGCAAAACCCATATCCCCAGATCACGGTTTCACGTACATAAGACAAGAAAATCTCTTATCTTATGTATGGGTAGGGTAAAGTGTCTTTTATTTATTTTATTGGGACTCTTCTCTGACATCGAAGAGGTTATTGTTGTGGGGCGTCAAATCCTCCTGGAGGATATTTGTATACTGAAAGTCTGGTGCAGTCGTGTTTCTGGCAGCCTTGCTCCTTATCCTTTTGACAGAACGGTAGTGGGAAACATCCTCCAGCCGTCGCCAGGGATAAGGTTCTTGCCCCTCTACACGCAGTTTTTGATAACTAGGCAGGAGTTGTTTCACCGCCGGCTTTTTATAACGACGCATGGCCGCTCGTATTTTCCGGGTTCGCGGAGCTTCTTTTTCCGCCTGTTCCAATGGAAGCAGTTGCAGTTGTTGTTTGTGTCTGATGGAAAGTTCTTGGTCTATTCTCTTCCGTTTCGAATCGAAGAAAGCCATAGAAGCTTTTGTTTGCTTTTGGATCCCAAACTCCATTTCCCAAGAGGACGAGTTTGGGTGAACTTCTATTTTGTCACCAGCCAAGCCTACGAGTTTCACCTTCCCGTTTTCGCAGCGTTTCGACAAACCTCTTTCGAGGTACACACTTTGCTTTTCACTGAAGCGAAGGATTTCTTCTCCATCCGAAATCAAAGAAACATAGCCTTTCCGCTCGGCTTTCAGTTTTATCGGATCCATTGAACGGATTCCAATCTCAAATTCTGAGATTTGGGAAAAAGCAAAATCCGAACCGATTTCGGTATCGAAATAATCCCATACATCGGCGCCATGGGTTGGCCCATCCTTATCGGCACCATACCCCGGTAAAGGATCTGGTTGGTGCCCCATTTGCCAATAGAACGGAAGTCCTTTTTTTGCGACGGTAGTAAGAAGTATCCGGCAGCCCTCGCCCGAGCCAATCGGAAGCCTTCAAGAAGACACAGCGTCTCTTTATGGCTTTCCTTTCAGAATGTATAACCCACGCCGGCTTTTTCCTCTTTTGGTCTCGTGGTGTTGGTTGGGCTTGTTGGTCAGGGACGACAACAATAGAAGACTTAGTTTCAAACTCCAAAATAGCTGAATCACCATACGCAGTGGAATTCCCCAAAAATACAAAAGTCACAAGAGAATCTGCTCTATGTGTCGTTCCATTACTCTCGCCAGCAGACACAGGTACCAGTAGGTTATTTTCCAATAGGAAGTCCAATTGAAAGGCGGAGGATACGGATGAGTCAACATTTCCCGGACGCCAGGATATATCAATTAGATGAGCTTCGAATAAACTACCCTCGATAGTGCTCTCGGGTGTGTCCGAGTCATTTTGGGTCTTCAGAAAGTCCACCGATAAGACTTCTCCCCACCAGGTTTTTTCATCTTTCTTTGCAGCATAACCTGTCAAAGGACCCCCCCCATTTTTCAATGAAAAGAGGCGCACATTATATGAACTTGGATTTCTTTTCACTTTCACTTGAGAAAGTAGATGAGACTTTAGGAGATCTTTCTTACTAGTGGGTAACATCATAGGCTCTTCATTTGTCAACAAAAAGATGTGTGATGGATTCTTGTCCATTTTTGGGGGGTTGCTCCGAGAAAAGCTTCCCATACGGGATAGAAACGGAGTCGCGAGCAGGGTGAGAAAAAGAGTCACTAATACAGTCCCGAGTAAGTAATTCCAAAGGAATTGGAAATTCCTGTCTCTATACCTATGCATAGTCTTTTTTCCTTTAGGGCCTCTAGACTCGAGGGAACCCCGACGAAGGTTCTTCGTAAGTGAGTTTCCCCACTACTTATCCCTGAAATAAATTGAAATCAAATAAATTTGACCCTAAAAAGATTCCTTCTCCCACTTGGGAACCTGTTCGAGCGATATCTTATGCTACATATATAATCAACGAATTCTCAAGCGTGGATACATTTTTATCCTTACCATACTGAAACGGCTACCATTACAAGTATCAAACCAATAGCGATTCATACAAGCTAAATCTTCGAATCGATAATTTGGCCAAAGAAACAATTTCCATTTCATGAATGGAGTTGACTCTATATCAAGATGCTTGCTATTAGTTAAACTACAGTTACTTACGTTGTTCTCGTTGCAAAATACTTTCTTTTTCCCCGCAACATCAGGATTTCCCTTCCCGGAATTTAAACAAATTAAAATTCTCAATTCTCTACGACGTCTAGGAGATGAAATGTTTTCAGGAACAAGCAAATCATAACGATTTTCATCTATATTCCCGACCATCTTTTCGTGTTTTTTTTTTGTAATGAATTCAGAAAAATCATTCCTATCAACATTTTGTTTTTCTTGGCATTTTCGATTCATTTTTCTATTAATAGTAATTGGTTGTTTATTCTTAGAGATTAGTGAAATAGCGATAGTTTGATACATAATTAATGGACCATCCCAATTTCTAGGGATACAAACTAGTTTGACTCGTATTTCTCCACTTTTTAGCGCGTTGGGAAATGGAATTGGAGGTTCAGGTTCACTTTCCAGAGTAGGCTTAAGTTCACTTTCTAGAGTAGGTTTCAGTTTACTTTCCAGAGTCGTTTTAAGTTCACTTTCCAGAGTAAGTTCCGGTTCACTTTCCAGAGTAAGTTCAGATTCACTTTCCAGAGTAAGTTCCGGTTCACTTTCCAGAGTAAGTTCAGATTCACTTTCCAGAGTAAGTTCCGGTTCACTTTCCAGAGTAAGTTCAGATTCACTTTCCAGAGTAAGTTTCGTTTTAGGATACTTTAGAATCGATAGAGGCATTTCTTTTCTTCGAAAAAAGGATCTAGCCAGTTCCCTTGGATCTCTCATCCTAAGCAGGAAACTAGAGATATTGATAACAGTGAGAAAATTTTCCTCAAAAAGATTGGTCCATGTCAACTTAAAATTCACCCTTTTCTTTCTCAGGAAGATGTCTAGGTCGGTTGGTGGTTTCCACTTCTTCTTCTCTTGCGTTTTCTTCTTTTTCTCTTTTTCAATGTCTGATGCGCTAGACTCTTGTTTAACATCTTGTTGTTGATTTGGTTGATTTGATTCAGGCTTCCCTTGGTTTGGTTGATTTAATCTAGGATTTTCTTGGCGGGGCGGTCTTTTTTCTTCTTGATTTTGATTCTCTAATTCTTGATTTTGATTCTCTAATTCTTGATTTTGATTCTCTAATTCTTGATTTTGATTCTCTAATTCAAGATCCTTTTTTTCTTTTTCTTTTTCTTTGGTATTTATTTTTTCACGACTATCACGGAGATTTATATTGTTATTAACCTCGAAAAGAAGTAATTTGCTTGGTATGATCCACGGGCGCATCCTATATTTTTCATAAATCGATTTCTTACTGCACTGAGTTTGAGTTAGTCTTGCTTTATTCATTCCCATCCAGTCAAAAGGATGTTTTTTATTTTTGTTTAGGGAGTTCTTTTTATTTTTGTTTAGGGAGTTCTTTTTGTTTTTGTTTAGGGAGTTCTTTTTGTTTTGGGATGAGTTGAATTGTTTATGAATCGCGTAATAAAACAGATCTTTTTTATCAATTGTAGTAATTATTGGAGAATAAGGAGTCGCAATCTTTGTTTTTTTATTGATCCAGGTCTCAATATGTCTAGTCTTTCTAAAACAGATGATTTTCCAATCCAAATATTTTCTATGCGCATTTTTTCTACTATATCTCCGGATAGAAAAAAAATCCGGTTTATACGTGATGTACTTCGAGGAAATCCCTTGACCTTCGTTTCCTTGTAATGGCAATCTATAAATAGAAAAATCCTTTCTTTCTCCATAATTCAGATATTTCTGTGATAAAAGATCATATTTGTAATGTTTTTTAAATTTCTTTCTTTTTTTTTTAACCGATAATGAAGCTGCTGTTTCTTTTTGTTTCTCAAAAAGAATGAATTGGTTTTTTTCATTTTTTTCATAGGAATCCAAACTTGGTGCGTCTAGATTTTGAACCTTACGACTTTGATTGATCCGATTTCGCCACTTTTGCGACATAAATTGAGACAATCTAGTCTGAGAGAAATCATATTGATATTGATAGTGACCTCTTAACCAGTTTTTCCATTCAGTCAGTTCTGCATTTCCATGTTCTTTATGCCTTGATTCGAAATGAAATATTCCTTGTGTTCCAAAAAAATTCTTTATTCTCTCTTTAAGAAAAAGAGATGTTCGGGAATATTGAAGGACAAATTTCAAGGGATACTTGTGAATACCTGGTCTTTCTGATAATTTGTAAAATACATATGCTTGTGACAAGGAAACTATCTCAGAAAAAGTCTTTGAATTTGGATTACCAATATTCGAATTAGAAAACTTCTTTCTTAGAGTCAAAATCCAATGAATTGTATTTTCATCAATTCCTTCGTGATTTTTTTGCTTAAAGTAACTGTATGTATCAAGAATTCTTTTTTTTAATTGAAGTAATTCAAGACAAATTTCTACAATATGGTTCGAAATACGAATGAGAATTTGAGAGAAAATACTTTCCATGAAAAATACCAAAAAAACGCGCCCTTTCCTTAGTAATCGCACATTTCTTCTTTTTACTATTTGCCAAAGGTTTTTTGAGGAGTCTAATCTTTTCTCAGCAAAACTCGCCTCGCTAGGACTCATATTTCTATCGGGTATTAAAAATTTGGTTTTCTTATCGTTTGTTATTTTTTCAATTTGATTTCTAATTGTACTTGTCCTATCGGACAGATCCTTTATTTTTTGTTCTGTAAGTGCAGATTTTGTCCAATCCATAGATTGAATTCGACTAGACGATTCATCCAAAATCTGATTCCTTAGTCGAAAATTTGGATCATTTTGAGTTTCACTCAATTCATACCCTTCCCTCACTGCAAATTTTTTATTTAGCTTTCCTTTTGCAAGTTGTTTGATTTTGATAAACGGATCTAGAATCCATTTTGCCTTATTTTTTAACAATTGAAAACTTTTTTTTTTCGCTTCTCTCATTCTTTTTTCAAATTCTTTATAAATAGGTTCAAGAGGATGAGGTTCGTCTCGGCGAGCACCAAAAGGCCGTTCCGTTTCCATTCCCCAGATTGTTAAAAAACAAGATTTTGCTTTTTTTCTTTTCTTTGACATTGGATCTTTCCCTTTATGATGGGGTTGGGGTTGAAAACTGTACCGAAGACGGAAAGGGAAGAGGATTTTTATCTGCATACCATCTGTGAACCAATTTTTCGGAAATTCTGTTTCGGATATTGTAACGCCATTGTGAGTACAGTTAACATGCATTTCTCTGCCCCATGCCTTCCAATCTTCGTCCCAACCTTTGTACCACTCGGGGAATTTTTGGGGGAATTCAAATGGAAATAAGAAAAAAAGGCTAAAGTTTTTGGCTATAATCAATGCGGGTAATACTATATTTTTTCTAAGAATTGAGTGGGCTAGTAACAAATAACCCCTTATTCGGTGCCCATACGGAATAATATCCCACAGTTCTGCTATTTCTAGTCGCTCCTCCTCCGCGTTCTCCCTTTTTTCTGCTTCGACCTTCGCCGTGTGCTCCCTTTCTAGCGCCCCGTCCTCCCTTTCTTGTGCCTTGTCCTCTCCTTCTTGCGACTCGTCTTCCTCATAATCCCAAGTTTTCACTTCCGCGCCTTTTCCTATCCAATTCCTAAAGATTGGATTCATAATTTTCAGTATTGGGGAAAAAATGGTGTCTATTCTGTCCACAAAAAGTGGGGAATGCAGATTTGTTTGAAAAAAGAGTTTCCAACTACCTGCTTTACGTCTTTGAACGCGTACGGATCCTTCGATTAAATCTCGATGCAAGTCCGATTGGTTCGAATAACGTATTAGAATCTCCTCAGTATCCTCATCCTCCGGATCATACTCCTCCGCCTTCCCCCGCTTCGTATGATAGTCCTTCCAATCCAAAACGAATACAGTTTTGAAGATTCTTGAAATAATTTGAGACGAGTCTGGGTCTGCTTCCGCCAGGTCCATTTCCTCCGACTCGTCAAGCAATTGGTATGTCCATCGAGGAACCGTTTTCCCAATTTCTTCTAGGTCAAGTCCCTCCTTTGTGTTTTTTTGAATTGTTTGCTCCTTTGGTTCATTTGTACTTGTACCGAAGAAATATTCCACTTGATTTTCCGAATCCATTTTTCCTTCGTCTGAGAATACTGATTGTGCCTCAAATGTATCTAGTTTTTGTTCAAATTCTTGGGAATCAGGGAAAAGGCTACCATGAAACTTGTTTATCCACACTGTTTCCTTGGAATCCCCTGGAGGGGTAATTAAAGAATCATTTTCCTTCTCATTTTCCTTCTCATTTTCCTTCTCATTTTCCTTCTCATTTTCCTTCTCATTTTCCTTCTCATTTTCCTTCTCATTTTCCTTCTCATTTTCCTTCTCATTTTTCTTCTCATTTTTCTTTTCCTTCTCTTTTTCCTTCTTAACGCTTGGGGGTAATGGGGGGATTGTTCCGCGAAAAGACCCATTCAAAAAAGAATCGTACCTTTTAGGCAAGCATTCTTGCGCAGTCTCATCATTACATAATCGAGTCCTTTTTTCGAGTACATCCAGATCAAGAGACCCCCTTTCTAGAGCGTCAATTCGATGGAAAAGTTCGTTGCTCAGGCTATTTCTTTTTTGTTCATTGGTATAAATCCAATGATTATCCAATTCATCAGAGGGGAGTTTTTCTGGTGTGTCCAAAAACCCCGTTCTTTCTATCATTTCAAAAAAGGTTGACAAACTTGGCGGATATGTAAAAGAGATTCTTTGTTTTCCATCACTTTGGCCTGTATCAAAAAAATAGTCTGACATTTCAGTTCTTAGAGCCTTTTGAAATCCATCCGTTTTTATATATCGCAATGGTCGATTCCATCGGTTATAGTCGAAAAGAAAAGTCACAAGAGGCATTTCTGAGAAGAAGTCTTTCTTTTCTTTCGGTTTTTCATCTAGGTTGTTCCAATCTTCTGAAAAAGGGGAAAGGTCTGCCTCGGCGGAGCCTTCTTGCCCCTGTTTGTAAGTTGTGTCTTTTTTTACATCTACAGCTGTTTCGTCCGCACTTTGGGCCGTTTCCGCGTTTTTTTTTTCTTTCTTTTTGATGATATCCTCAATCCTAATAAGTGACGGAATTCTACCGGAATAGTAGAAGCAGCAGAGAAATAATAGAATGGTAAAGATTCGCTCCAGAGAATTTCGAAAGTCTGCCGCGCGGTACCTATTCAATCTAATAGAACGATTTTGCCGTATCCAGAATAATACCAACTCAAACCCTTTCATGCACAAAATGTGACCAATGAACCAACCAACAAAACTACTTGTTAAAAATAACATCTTGTTGTTGCATCGAAACATATAAATACTGATTACTCGGGGTAAGGTCGAACTCGGCAAAACGAAATGGTTGAATAGTGGAAAAATGATATTAGTAAGGAATACATATTGAGTATATAAATTACGCATTCCATTTCGAGTGGTCGCTACCGAATCAAAAAAGTCTTTGTCATTGCGCCAAAAGAAATAAACCCAAAAATAGAGTACCCTTAGGAAAGTTATTCTATGCGGTGTACCCAATGCTAGATGGAGAGGTGCATAATAAATCGATATGAGCAAAATGAGCTGCCCCATCAGAAAACCAGTTGTTGCGGATACATCCTTCTCGCTTCCTTTTTCCATAACCCGAGCTCGGAGAAGCAAGAGATATGAGGGCCCTATGGTACCTGCGGTCAGAAATCCATAAAAGAGTCCGGCCACAACGACTGAATTGGTTATCTGTATACAGAAACGAACTAGAGTAGCTAATTGAAACAATTGGAACATTTCATTGACCTCCTGGGTGCTCTTTTTTTACTTTTCTATTCTAAGGGAAACCCTTTTGACTTTGAGTATGGAAATCGAATCGAGAGAATCGAATATCGAAAAAGACAGTCCTGAGACTTTCCTCTCAATACCTCCACGTGTCTTTCTTCAATCTCATACTCTTTTTGTTATATACGGATATAGATTATCGAAGAAAAGAAAGGAAGGCGAAAAAAACAAGAACTTGGGGCTCCACTGATTCACCTAAAAGGATGCGAAATCCAACGGCTGAACCAAATGAGAAATTTCGTCAATCCCCACATGAGTTTCATAAAAAAAAAGAAAATATATAAAAATATCCCCAATTCCAAAACAATCTCCCAGACGATAAAGAATTGGATAATTCGCGGTTTCCACCATTGGATTACCGAAAAAATCCACCCCAACTCGTCCGGGAAACCTCTCGAATAGAGATATTTTCGATATTGCAAATACAGCGACAGGAAGTGTTTAATCCAAGGGAAACGGCGAAGTAAGATTTGGACTTGACTCAAAGCCTCTACAAGCCGACACGCCACCCAAAGGAAAGAACGAAGAAGAATCATCAAGGTCAAAAGCTGCAAAATATACCTCCTTTCTATTGTTTGCGGGATTCGTGTTTATCTACAATATAATATAGAGGCTTTCTCGAGCAAAGTCAATAAGAAGGTTGTGAAACCACCCAATTTGGAAAAAAAAAATTGAAACAAGAAATGATCAAAACACATACGTGAACGTTCGAAATCTTCACTTGGAATCATCTTTTGCACAAATAACTCCATGATTTTCTTTTTTTGGGATCGGTTCTTCTATTAGGAGGTCTGGGATTTGTAGCTGCTGCACAGCTCCTTATTTGCGTGGGGGCCATAAATGTGTTATGTTAATCGTATTCGCTGTGATGTTCATGAATGACTCAGAATATGACAAGGATTTCGGTCTTTGGACCGTTGGAGAAGGAGTCACTTCCCTGGTTTGTACAAGTCTTTTTGTTTCACTAATTACTACTGTCCCAGAGACTTCATGGTACGGTATTATTTGGACTACAAGATCAAACCAGATTGTAGAGCAGGATTTTGTAAATAATGGTCAACAAATTGGGACTCATTTATCAACCGATTTTTTTCTTCCCTTTGAACTCAGTTCTATCATTCTTTTAGTTGCCTTAATAGGTGCAATTGTTATGGCCCGTCAGTAATAAAAAGAACGACTTCGAATGAAAGAGTTCTGTCCTCTCAAAAGCCTTCCTTCTTATCACACCCATTTTCCTTCCCTTCCATTTTTCTATTTTTCATGTATCAAATGGAAATGGTTTTCGTTCAATCTATTCTAGTACCACTACCTTCCTTTGTTCTGGACTTGTGAGATTCGAGTCAATAAAATGGATTAAGGCGGCGTTTTTGTTCCTATTGAAAGCAAATCAATGCAGATTGATGAGGGGTTGGTCAATGATGCTTGAACATGAACTTGTTTTGAGTGCCTTTTTCTTTTCTATCGGTATTTATGGATTGATCACAAGTCGAAATAGGGTTAGGGCACTTATGTGTCTTGAGCTTATACTGAATGCGGTTAATTTGAATTTCGTAACATTTTCTGATTTCTTTGAGAGTCGCCAATGAAAAGGAGACATTTTCGCGATTTTTGTGATAGCTATTGCAGGCGCTGAAGCCGCTATTGGACCTGCGATTGTTTCGTCAATTCATCGTAACCGAAAATCCACTCGTATCAATCAATCGAACTTGCTGAATAAATAGCGGGAATCATCTAACTACTGAATCGAATATTCACCAATTCAAATTGGTATGTACGATAGAAACAAACATAGTCCCATGTTTACTAAAACGTAATAAATCAAAGTATCTTGGACCGCTCTCATGAGCAGATCCAGAAGTCGATTGATTCGAAATCGATTCTGGTAAACCCTCGATTCGTCTGGTGTCTACCATATAGGATTCCTTTATGATTTTACTAGATCGAAACTTTATGATGTTCAAAAAGTGGATAGATACCATGTCACATTCAGTAAAGATTTATGATACATGTATAGGGTGTACTCAATGTGTGCGAGCCTGCCCCACAGATGTATTAGAAATGATACCTTGGGACGGATGTAAAGCTAAGCAAATTGCTTCTGCCCCAAGAACAGAAGACTGTGTAGGTTGTAAGAGGTGTGAATCCGCTTGTCCAACAGATTTCTTGAGTGTCCGGGTTTATTTATGGCATGAGACAACGCGAAGCATGGGGCTAGCTTATTGATACGTTCTAGAAAACTCTACTTGAACCCATTTTTTTCTCCTTACCGCCAAAAACCCGTACTCGATCCAAAAGATTATTTCGAGCACGGGTTTTTTGGTCAAAGTGGATCTTGTCTTTCCCACGAATTCTTTTCCTTGGTTAACAATAATTGTGAGGGTTCCTATATCCGCGGGTTCTTCTATTTTATTTTTTCCTCATAGGGGAAATAAGATGATTCGGTGGTATACTCTCTCTATATGCACAATAGACCTACTTCTAACGACCTATGCATTCTGTTATCATTTCCAATTTGACGATCCCTTAATCCAATTCGAACAGGATTTTCGATGGATCCATTTTTTGGATTTTCACTGGAGACTCGGAATCGATGGGATTTCCATAGGACCCGTTTTCCTGACGGGATTCATCACTACTTTAGCGACTTTAGCGGCTCGGCCAGTGACTCGGGATTCACGATTGTTCCATTTTCGGATGTTAGCAATGTACTGCGGCCAAATAGGATCATTTTCTTCTCGAAATCTTTGACTTTTTTTGATTTTATCATCTGGGAGTTCGAATGAATTCCTGTTTACCTACTTCTATCCATGTGGGGAGGAAAGAAACGTTTGTACTCAGCTACAAAGTTTCTTTTGTACACTGTGGGGGGTTCCGTTTTTCTATTAATGGGAGTTCTGGGCATGGGTTTCTATGGTTCCAACGAAGCAACCTTACATTTTGAAACCTCAGCGAATCAATCGTATCCGGTGGCATTGGAAATACTATTCGATTTTGGATTTCTTATTACTTATGCTGTCAAATCACCGATTCTACCCTTCCATACATGGTTCCCAGATACCCATGGGGAGGCACATTACAGTACGTGTATGCTTCTAGCCGGAATCTTATTCAAAATGGGAGCGTATGGATTGGTTCGGATCAATATGGAATTCTTACCCCACGCTCATTCTCTATTTTCTCCCTGGTTGATGATACTAGGTACAGTTCAAATAATCTATGCAGCTTCAACATCTCCTGGCCAACGCAATTTCAAAAAGAGAATAGCGTATTCTTCTGTATCTCATATGGGTTTTACAATTCTAGGAATTGGTTCGATAACCGATACAGGACTAAATGGAGCCATCTTACAAATCATTTCTCACGGATTTCTTGGTGGTGCGCTTTTTTTCTTGGCAGGAACGAGTTACGATAGAATACGTCTTGTTTATCTCGACGAAATAGACGGAATAGCTATCCCAATGCCGAAACTATTTACAATGTTCAGTAGCTTCTCGATGGCTTCTCTTGCATTGCCGGGAATGAGTGGTTTTGTTGCCGAATTGGGAGTCTTTTTTGGAAGAATTACCAGTCCAAAATCTCTTTGAATGCCAAAAAGACTCATGACTTTTGGAATGGCAATTGGAATGATAGTAACTCCTATTTATTCATTATCTATGTCACGCCAGATGTTCTATGGATACAAGCAATTTCCAGCCCCAAACTCTTCTTTTTTGGATTCTGGACCACGAGAACTTTTTGTTTCGATCTGTATCTTTCTACCCGTAATAGGGATTGGTATTTCTCCGGATTTCCTTCTCTCACTATCCGTTGACAAGGTAGAAGCTCTCCTATCTAATTCCTTTTATAGATAAGATAGTTTTCATGAATAAGATAGAAAATAATGCTATGATTTCAAAAACCATTCGCTGGACAATGAAAAAAAAGAAGTCTTCTTTTTCCTTATCTTAAGGAAAAAGAAAATGAAGTCCATTCGAATCAGATACGTTTGGAGTTTTTGAGAACCATTTGAATCACTACTGGATTCAAATGGTTCTCAAAAACTCACACAAACTTCAGACTATGTTCCTATAGATTGGGTCGCTTCTTCAATTCGATGGTAATGTGAATGAGCCATAACTATGGAATCCTATTCCTAATAGATTGACCCCAAAATAACATATCCAAATTATAAGAAATCCAAGAGAAGCCACAATTGCGGAATTCGTGCCTTGAACATTTTGATTTGTTCTCATATGTAAATAAATTGCAAATAGGGTCCAAGTAATAAATGCCCAAGTTTCCTTGGGATCCCAATTCCAATACGACCCCCATGCCTCATTAGCCCATACCGCGCCCGAAAGAATACCTATGGTTAAAAAGAAAAACCCTAGACTAATGACACGATAACTCCAACGATCCAATTGCTGAATCAACTGATACATGTGATAATTTCGAAATGAAAGAAAAAAAGTGTTTCGTAAAACACTGCCTCTTTCATTTGCGTATTGGATCTCATCAAAAACAAATGACCCTGTTAATAAATGATTTTGTTTGCCAAAAAGATCTATGCGTGTTCGAAATGTAATGACTAGAAGCGCTACTGAGAATAACGAGCCGCATAAAAGAGCTGCATAGCTCAATACCATCATACTTACGTGCATCATTAACCACTGAGATTGGAGAGCAGGTACTAATATTGTGGATTGATGCATTTCTGCGAAAAGACCTGAAGTAACAAAGCCTTGAGTCAAAATAGTACTTGGCGCGGTTATTGCGCTTAAATGGGTTTTTTGGTTCCTAAAATGTGGAACCCTATGAATAATGGAAAAACCCCACGAAAGAAACATTACTGATTCATAGAAATCACTTAAGGGGAAATGTCCCGAAGAAATCCAACGAGTAACTAACAATCCTGTTATACAGAAAAAGGTAACTATCATGCCTTTTTCTGAGGAATTATAGAGTCCTAGCGTTTCGTAGACTAATAATAAGGTTAGTAAATAAATACTAATTACAATTGAAACGATCGAAAAAGAAATGTGAGTGAATATATGTTGTAAAGTCGAGACTATCATAAACAAATCCTAAAATAAAAAAGAAAAGGGGGATCCTTCAAGACTAGAATGGAAATCCGGAATTCCATTCATTATAGGATTTATTGTATCTCTTTTCGAAGATGCCGCCACTCGGACTCGAACCGAGATGCTCTAGCACTGCTTCCTAAGAGCAGCGTGTCTACCAATTTCACCATAGCGGCTTACTCGAAACCATAATAGCCCATCCCTATTCAATCGTCGAGATTCTAAGGAGTCAATTCAATCACATCTTTTTTAGGGAATCTGAGAATCAATGAAAAAACACTCGTTTCAATTACTAATTGAACGTTCCACAATCATTAGTATTGTGGGATCGTAGGGTGTTAGGTTTCACTTTCACAAAGAGCTTTCCATTGGTTTCACTTCGCCTGGAATGGAAATGCAGCAGTTGGAACTAGAGAATTCTGTCCTCTATCCAGGCATAGAACTAAAAGGTTTCAATCTTTCTCGGAATTTTAGCGTACTTCAAAAAAAAAAAAAGATTCTATCTATATTTCGAAAGAAAAGAAAGCTCTCAAGATCTATATCTCTATATAGATATAGATCTTGATGGATTCCACAGCCCAAATATAGGACCCTTATTTGGACTCCATATTAGGAATCCATAATCCAAAAAAATCCTTCCTAAAGAAAAAAAAAGACTTTTCTTTTAGTTAGTGTATTATGAAAAGTGACTCGATGAGGAAAATGACAACCCCCATCTCACAAATTCGAAAAACCTACTAAAAAGAAAGCGAAAACTTTGTATCTTGTCCTTCACTACTTCGTCCAAAAATGGAGAATACAGTAAGCGGAGGACTTCTGCTTCTACATACCGCAATAACCAGTCCCGTCTCGTATTGATCCGTTGAAAAGAAAAATATGAGTTAATGGGAATCCTTCATTTGAAAAATGACAGTCAGGGAGTGATATTCATTCAGATTCTTTGAATTTCCAAATCCACGACTTGGTTCTTTTTTTTCTTTTGTCGTACAAAATTTCGCATTCCCGGTAGAAAGAGATTTCGCTAATGACAATGCTTTTCTCGCTGCCCAATACCCCTTTCTTTTCCAAAGATTTTTACGAATACGCTTTTTTGACAGAGAAGTACGTTTCTTTGGAACCGCCATTCAAAAATCAAGAGGTTGCTCATTGTTTAGAGTTGGATGTGAAAGACATGTCTTGTTCGGATTATTCTTTTTATTTTATTCTATTTATTCCCTAGATGAGACTTCCTTGATAACATACAATAGAGATACGCGTGCCTCGCATAGAATATTCCTAGGTAAAAAATGGGATAGGTTCTTTTTGATTTTAGGGGAACCTTTTTTACAACATACACTATCCGAAGAAAGAAGAATTCCGACTGATTGGTACCTTTCTATCCGAACCCTCATTCGAATCTATATCATAAGAGAGGTTTTCGAATTCCCCCTAAATACTTAGTTCCACTCTAGCTCGTCCGGGGTCGCCGGGGAGCTCGCGTCCTGCCCCCGCAGCGCTGGATTCTCCTTCTCCTGGCGCAGTGAGCCGGTTTCTTGAACCTGAAGACGCGCCTTTATTGGGCTTCCTTGTGGAGCCGCAGGGTGATTGACCTTTGGCTCAACTTAACCCCGGGAATTTGACTGCTCCTGCGGAGGGAATAGCAGCAGCCTTCTGGGCCCTCTCTAGTAACTCGGCCTTCTCTTTTTCTAAGACGGAAATCGATTCCTCCCATTTTTTTTTTTTCGGCGGTTGAGCTCGCTTGTCAACTAGTCATCCCTTCTTTTCACTAAATCACTCGGGCGCTCGACCCGCTTTAAGGAGGAAAGTCGTGCGTTTCGCAGGGTATATCCTTTGTGTAGTTTGGTAGATAGTTCTATGAATTCGAATTGGTTTGCTGACACTTGGTCAGTCTTAGTTTTGATTTCTAGATCTATCTCTTCGAGTTGAGTCGCCATGAGTTCAGTCTCCGCGAGTTCACCCTCTTCCATCTCACCCTCCTTCATTTCAGTCTCTTCCATCTCACCCTCCTCCATTTAGGTCGGAAGATCCCGAACCCAAATAGTCGCTGCAGGACGCGGCGGATTCGAAGAATCTTTCGGGAAGAAAAAACCCCAAAAGAAATTCACACTACCAAAGAACCCCCAACACAAGACGGCCCCTCTAAGAAAGAGAAATCACAGAGTTTTCAACATGGTCATTTTTTTTCACTCTTGAGCCGAAGCTCCCTAGAGAATGAAAATGGTTAATGAGATTAAGGTTGAAATATCCTAACCCGGTGAATTCCATAATTTCGAATTTTATGGATCCTGTGTGTGATTGATTGAATTGAATGTTTGTTTCTCTTTTCGATCTGTCTCAGATCAAAAGAGATTTTTGTGGTTAGTATCTATCTATTTTATAGAAATAGATAGACCTCTTTCCGTTTTGGATCATGGATAAACAGATCTATTTATCCATGAGAAAATCATACCTCGCCAATACAATATACAATATTGTCAACATGCCAATAGGAAGGTTGCAACCACCAAAATGGCAGAAAACCAAAAAGATTCGCCCTTTCTTTAGTATCTCGCTAAATAAAAGGGCGAATAAGAACGAAAAAAAGCTCACAAATACCCGCAGAGACAGGGGGGAAGAAATCCCCCCCCTTTCATAGATCAAATCCGTTTTTTTCCTTTTTGCCCTTTCTCGGATTTGATGGAGGTTTCGGCTCCCTTTTCGGGGGGAAGAAAAGCCCCAAAAGGCAAATAAGAGCATTTAAGGACTTGAATATTGACGCTATAGATCGCGCCATGTTGTCAATGTCAAACATGGTTACCAGATCTGGGTAAACCGAGAAGATAAAACGAAAGAGACCCTTGTAGATTCGGAAGCTTTTCACCAAACTTGGGAAAAGTCCGATCAAACAACGTGCCACTTTCCTTTGGAATGCGTGGAAAAACAATTGGAACATTAGAATGACCTCTTGGGGTGTGGTTTTTTGACTTTTCCATTCCAATGGAAACCTTTTGACTTTGAGTATGGAAATCGAATCGAGAGAATCGAATATCGAATAAGACAGTCCTGAGACTTTCCTCTCAATACTTCCACGTGGCTTTCTTCAATCACAGAATATTTCTGTTATATTATATATATATATATATAATTTGATTGTTGTTTGGAATGGCGGGCATTCACTATTCAGGGTTCAACTAGCATACCCCGGTGAATTCCATAATATATAGATTCGATTGAGAATTTTATGGATCCTTTGATGAATAAATAGATTTATTTATACATGATAGAATCATATCACGCAAATCTAAAATTGTTAACACGACAACATGAAGGTTGCAACCACCAAAACGGAAGGTTGCAACCAACAAAATGGCATAAAACCAAAAAAAGATTTGTCCCTTACCTAGATTCTTTAGTATCTCGGGAAATTCGAAAGCTAAGAAAAGGGGGAATAAGAACGAAAAAATGCTAAATCACATAGGAGAGGACAGTCCAGCTTCCCTTTGCCTACTTTTTCATTCCGTTTCATTCGTTTAATTAACCCGATAATTAACCCGAAGTTTCTTACGTAGCCCTTTTTGAAATAGAATGAACAATTCCTGTGGGTTGATCCCCCCTTTCATAGATCTATGAAATTCTGAAATAGACTAGTCTTAGTCTGGGCGGATCTTACCCTGTCCCGCAGGAGTCCCCCGCTTCAATGAAGCGCTCCGGGGAAGGTTCCCCGGCAGTGAGGCGAAGGGGAGAGACAGGACCTTGTATCATAGCGTCATTTCCTGGCCCGGCTGTGAGGCCAGATGGAGCGCTTGCACTTACCCCGGAACTAGTGGTATCAATACTAATCCAACCCTCAGGCCGCGAAGAGCTAGGAGCTTCGTCCGTTTCTCTCGAAGGCCCCGCTGTGAGAACACACGGCACGCTTGGGCTTCGGCAACTCGGGCTAACCCAACCCCAAGTATCAACAGGCACTCGGAATTGCAATTGCCTGAAAGTGTCCACCTTCCGTTCCAAGCACTCAATCTCTTGGGGCAAGCGATCAAGTGCTCTCAGTTTGCGTTGCAAACGAGGCTCTGCATGGTTCCGAATCCGTTCTTCCAGTTTTTTGATAACATCACTGCCCGAGTTTTCACTCTCAAGAATGAATCTCAAATCTAGGTAGAGATAGCCCGTAATCAAGCGAAATTTAGACTTGAACCGAGCTAAGGTATCCTCATACTAGTGCGTTTCAGCAGCCAGCTCATCCTGAGCGGCTTCGATCTTGGTTTTTATTGAATGCCCCTCTTCGGGAGAAAATCGGGAAATGTTGTTTTGCAAAGTTTCCGCTTTTTTCTCCAAAATGGCTTTCTCTTTGGCCAAGTTCTTATCTTAAGCGTATCTGTGAGACGTTTTAGTTCTTGGCCGAGTGCTATCACAGAGAAATTGGTTTTCTCGTCTACCTTTGAAAGAGAGTCGTCGATTATTGGTTGGAATAATCGAAATAGATCATCCAGGGTGGCAGTTTCAGACATAGCATCTAGTTGGGGCACGCACTCTGCGAGCTTTAATCCAACTTGATCCAATAGCAAAGCGAGTTTTCCATACTGGTACTGCTTTGAACACAACAACTCCTTTTTGGAGTGGATTGTGTGCAGTATCTCTTTCAAACTGTCTATTGGCGGGTGGGATCCCGACGATTCCAGAGTGTCAATCTCTACAGGTTGCTCCGACGGGACATTCATCCTCGTCGGTCAACTCACCCAATGTGTCATAAGGCAGAATGTCAACCACGGAAGAAACCTCAAGTTCTCTTCACAAACTCTCGAGCGTTCGATCCGACTCTTGCAAGACGTCAGGTGTAATTAGCAAAACGCAGGTCGTGGGGGCTGGTGGCGGCGGATTGTTTCCGCGGACCCAGCAGCTCAAGATAACAAAAGTCGCAGCCGTCAAGAACACCCTTTTGTAACTAACATCCATTATCCGTTTCTTCATTTGAATGAAGAATCTTTTCAATCTTTTCAGAAAGACTATTTCCTCCTTTGAATTTGAATATATAAGATAGGAACTAACATCCGTAAGATAGTAACTAACATCCGTTATCATTTTCTTCATTTGAATGAAGAATCTGTTAAGTATTCCCATTTAGATCCTCTATATTATTTTTAACTCGGTCGAACTTCAGGATTCTGGATTCCGCTTTTGGTTCGAATATCGGCCGAACCTAAAATTTTGAATTCTTTCTATCGTTTTGTTTTTCGTTTTCGTTCGTTTAATTAATAATTAACCTGCAGTTGCTTACCCTCACGTTGCCCTTTTTATGAAAATCTTAGTCTGGGCGGATCCTATGCTGCGGCGTTTCCCTGGTGTGACGAGAAGTCCCACCCGCTTCATTCAAGTCGAAGAGGAGACACTCTAGGATTAGTAGGAATCCCCTCTTGTACTAGAGCATCGTTTCTCCACGGCAACCCGGCCGTGAGGGAAGGTGTAGGACTTGAACTTCTGGCACTAGAACTCACTATAGTAGCGAATGAACTAGCCCTAGTAGGAAACTCTCGAAAACAGCGTGCTTTGAGACGCAAATCTGCGATCTCTTGGGTCAAGAGATCAATCGATTCTTCTTTGAGTTTCAACTGGGCATACACCTCGTCCCGAAAAAGTTCTCTGACTTGTCTTACAACTTCATTACCAGAAGTTTCGGTCTCTACAATGAGTCTCCGTTTTCTAGAGACGTCTTTTGTAAAAATGCGAAGCTTTCCTTTGAATATAGCAAAGGAACTATCTTCAAGTTCCTTTTGAAAAAGGAGTTTCTGTTGAGATGTTTCAATCCGAGATAGGATCAATCTTATCTCCTCGGGAGAAAACCTGCGGATATTTCTGTAAAGAATTACCCGCTTGTTATCTAGGAGTTCTAGATGTGTATCTAGATTCTCTCGATTCTGTTTTATCCTACGGAGCTCGGGCCCCAGGTTTAGTAAAGATAAAAGTGTTTTTTTGTCTGACTTCAAGAAATAGAAGTTGACAACGTTCCTTAATAGAAGCTTAACATCCTCCCGAGCCTCACGAGAGGGAGTTTCATACAAAATATTTATTGGGAGGCGGTATTCAAAGAGCATTCTTACAACTTGAGTCAATACCGAAACGAGGTTCGCATACTCTTGTTTTGTTGGGTTGACCCTAACAAGTTCTTTTTGGACTGGATTGTTTTTCTTATCTCTTCCAGTGGTTCCGTTTCTAACGGGGAATACGAGCCGGATGAGTGCTCCGGGATGTCAACATCTGTATCCGTCCCATCAGAAAACTCATCATCCATTCCAACCTCTACTTCCACCCCTTCTTCTTCTTGCACTATTGAAGAAACATCTCTTTCTTCTGTCAAAAACTGGAGCAAAGGATCTGGGGAACAGGGCGCTTCTTCGTTCCATTGAAGCTGACAAACTAAAGGGTTTGTTTGGTTTTACTGGTGGGACCGGGGTTTGGGGGTCCCACCCGGTACTGAAGGACGTCAAAGTAGTCACACCCAAAAATAGGGTGTTGTGGACAAGATTTGCAACAGCCGATTTCACTTTCTCAAATAGATGTTTCCACATTGGAAAACCTCCGTGTTGTTTGCTCGATTTAGAAATTCGAGATTCGGATTCGGTGTGAATACCCGCCGAACCTAGAATTAATTTGTGCCATAATTTATTTGTAAAGGAGCGAATCAGATCACAAACTCTCAAACCTAATCTTCTGAAACGTCAAGAAACACGCAGGTCATAGGGGCAGGTGGTGGTGGCGGCGGAAGGCGGAACCAACAGCTCAAAATAAGCAACGTGGCAGCCGCCAAGAACACCCTTCGGTAACTAAAACCCGTTACTATAACAT